CCGCCAACTTGTATCCCGAAGATACAAGACAAGCAAAGCGGCCGGTCCTCCCCAAGTTTAGTGTAGTGGGGTGTGGTGTGGTGAGCTTTTGCCTCACCAGGAAGTGGGAAATTGGGGCAAAAGCCGAAACGGAACTAACGGAGATTGAGGTATACTCCGTGCTGCGAAAGGGATTCGGCCAGTAGAATACTGAGTCTTATTGAGGCCATGAAGACGGACAGCGCTTTTAGCCTGCCTATAGGGTTCGATTCGATCTTGTACTTTGGTACACTGAAGACCAAGCCAATCTCGACAAAGTGAAAAGTGGAATCGATTCGATCATTCAAGTCGGAAAGCATTTATCGACGCTAGGATCCGACCTACGTTAACAGCTTTCTTTTCTTATGAAATTTCGATTTAATAGCAAACAATGGTTATTTCAAACACCGTCTACTGTCCCACCAACAAAGACCAAGGGCGTCTTCTCTGTGCTTGGGATGAGAAAGGCTGCTATTTTAAAGGCAAGTAACCCCTAAGTGAGCTAGACTCAGCATCAGGAGAAAAGTTAGACGAGGTCCCTTCTGTCTTTTCACTTTTAAAAAACCTTCACTGCATCAACCATTTTTTGGGGAAAGAGATCTCTGAAGGCTAGCTTTGCTATGCTATGTCACAGGCGAGCTGAGGTGAGCCGAATACTCACTACCATTTTTAGAGGTATTGAATCGAGGCAGGGAACGAGGGAAGGACAAAAGTATACGGAACGAGAAGTGAAGGCGGGGGCAGCACCTATTGAAAACCTTGATCCAGAACCATAATGGGGTTATCCTAATCACCACCTCCCTTCCTTCTGGCGGGGGGATGTGCTACATCTTGGATGTAGGAGTGACGACCCGTGGTCCAATCTAGTAAAGAGGTTGGGTGCCAGTGGTCTGTCTGAGGACGAGGGGAGCTGGTTCAACAAGCTCTTTCTTTTCAAAGAAAAGATGGTTCCATGGATCGGGTTTTCATTTCAGAAGCTGCTAGAATGCATGTTAAGTCAGTCAAGAGGGGTCTTAGATCATGACGATTCTTAGGAAAAAAAGATGCTTTTTTCAGGACATATCTTAAAGTCCTAAAGGATTGAAAAGAAGAGTGAGCGACGAGTGGTTCAATCCGGAATGAGAATGAGAGACCACTAACGGAAAGAGTTTTCTAAAACACTAGGGTTTCTTGCATAAGATTTAGCGAGAAGTCCGAGTAATCAAAGGAGTCTGAGCGTCGGTTCGCGGCCCTAACCGTGCGATTTCAGGGCATCTTTTCAAGTATTCATCTAAACGAAATGCTGATGTCGGGTATCATCTCGATCCATTGGAAGCAGAAAAGAGTGATAGCTAGCTTCATTCTAGAGGTTCGAAACTATATAAGTCTTCCTTCCAAGTAAGGATGGAAGATCATATGCTTACACTATATCCCTCAATCCCCCCAAAAAGAGGGGCTTTCCTGGCGACCTTACCTACACTTGGTAATTGAGGAGTCAAATCCTTCTTTTTTTCTGAGGCCCTAATCCTTTGACTGTATCGGCGTTTCGGTTGTATTTTTTCTTTCTCGTAGAATCCCCCTTAAAGTCTCCCTCTTTTACCACTTAGTAAGGGAACGAAGGGCTGGTACGTCTTAATAGATGTTTTGGTAAGCAATTCTATTCCCTCTGTTAAAGCTACTCGACATTCCATTCCGGATTCCGGACTGAGCTTATTTCGATTTCGGTAATCGGTCTCGGAAATAAACCACTAACTGTTGGAGTGAGCGATCCGAGGGTGAGTTTCTCTTATCACTCTATCGGAAGAGGAGAGGCTATCCAACATCTTTTCTAGGCCTAGGCAGTACACTTCTACATTAGCGCACTCTCTCTTGCATTTCTGATTCATTTCTATGGGCGGTCTTTCTTGTGAGGAGCTACATCTTTCCTTTCATGAAGGAGTGAGGGGTTCATGGATATGGACCACGAACGGAGATAGACGGATTGACACTTCTTCTTACTTCTAAGAACCAGTCAACACAGGATTACCTACTTGGAAATCCCTCTCAAAGCCTTCGACGTACCACAGCCTCTTATCAAGCAGCTTCTTTTCCTGCTTCAGGACGTGTAGCTATATGGTTCTTGGGGTTGTTCCTTTCGAATAAACGCCTCTTAAGAGAAAGACCTCTTATGGCTTTTCCTTGATCCGGAGCTCTTTTTCGTTTCGTGGTTCGGCAAGCCGTGATTACCGTTACCCGCCTTTCGAAAATGCGTTCGACGCTACGGCTACGGGCCTTCCTGCTTTGCTTAACAAGTATAGCTATCCCCCAAGTTCCTGGAAAGTGTGCAATATAAGTAAGAATAAGATAAGATGAGGAAGAAGTGGAGTTTCGAAGTTCCTACATCGACTCGGTTTGAACGACCTTCTTGATCAATCACCTTTTTTGGGGCTGATATCGACATTTTGATAGCTCCCGATGGGTCAAGGCATTAGGCTTTTCTTCAACCTTGTTGAAAGATAGTCAGTGAATGAATGTCCCTCGTTGTAGTAAGGGGTTTGGTTTCCCTTAGAAAGAATCCCCTCCGCTCTTAGAGTGGGTGTATTTAAATGCGCCCTATCTTAAGAAGAGGAAATCGTTTTATCTCTTCGTGTTCCCTTTTCTTTTGTTTGTGTTGATATCCTTGCTCAAGGGCCTTACTCAAGGACCAAGACTACCTCTATTTTAGCAGCATTTTCGACTATTGCAGCAGATTCAATTTCCTTTATCTACTGATTAAGGTAGCTGCGGGAAAGGGACGTACCTTCGAGCTTTCGTGGTGTGGTACCGGCTTAACCTAAAGGAGATTTTCTCCTATAGCTGTTGTTGCTGTGGCTCAATCAGTTAATGTTGAATTTTCCACCCCTGAACGGTGAACAAACCAATCTACTTCTTCCGGATCTTAGGACACTTGAAGCAGGACTGACTTCAACAGATGGGGATTCATTAGCTGCCTATTTTCTGATTCTATACTTGATAAACCTTGATTACACCCCACCCAAGGGAGTGCAGCTCGAAAGCTAGTGAGTGAAGCGGAGGGGCGTAGCGAAAGCAAGAAATCCGTTAACAGCAGCAACAACAGCAGAAGCGATATTCTATAAAAGAAGTCAGGGCGTTTCTCGAGGAAAAAGTGTGCTTTCGATGGCAAGGCCAGAACAACCAAGTATCCCCCATCATGAGCTATCAAAGGCCGATGTCGTAGCTCCAATCATGGAGACTTCTGCAAATAAGAAGAGGAGGAAGCACATCATCAAGGATGGAAAGACTAAAATCAGCAACTCCCCTTGGATCAGGGGATAACAGGGTTTAGTCCGGCACGTTTCAAGCCGAGTGAAAACAAAACTCTACTTCATTTCCCACAGCTTATAGATCTGAAAAGACTTTATTTGTTCGATTCCTTCTATAGGGCATTTGGACTGAAAAAGCCTATTCGAATAGCAAAATTCGATAGAGTAGGTAAGCACCCTCGCCTCACTTACCTCACTCAAGAGAAATGGGGATATGTCGAATCATTACTATATACCATACCGTAGCGAAAGAACAACAACCTGAAAGGGCTCTCAATAGCGGGTATCGACATAAGACGAAAACAACGCAGTCACCCCTTCCTTAGGATCAGAAGCGTGAACAAGAGAAGTTCCTATTCATTTAGGACTTTCTAAGTCTAAGACTGAGTTCGGGTGTTTAGGCTTTTTAACCTTGCTATCAAGGGAGTCTCGCCCAGTAAGGATTAAGATAGTATATACCCTGAGGTAAGAGTAAGAAGTATACCCTCGAGAACAACCGCAGAGCTTCCAGTCTCCGCTTCTGATTCACTTGCTAATACCGAATCTCTCCTTTCCTAAGGCTTACGAAAGAAAGAAGAGTAAGTGAACTGACTGAGTGAGCTATAAGTTCTTTAGGCTACCTGTCTTACCCTAGCTCCACTTCAGGATTAGGCATACCGGGCCGAGAAAGCCCAGAGGATGAGGCTATGTCTTACTATCACCCGGAATAGGCCGAGAGAGAGTCCTTAGCTTGAGCTTGCATTTCTGGTAGAGGAAGGGCAACTATCAGCCTAGCAAATAAGTCTGAGTTCGCAAAGTGACCGATACCTGCAAGGTCCCGGGTTTTGGTCTAGTCAACTCGATGGGGAATGGATGCTAATGGTATGTCATGAATGGAGGGTGGGGGCGCTATTGGTCTAATCCCAGGTTTCCTTCTTCTTTATATAATAAGTAGTGGTGAATCCGTCTGTCTACTCTAAGTAATCTCCTGAAAACGGTGGTTGTTCAAGCCTTGTTTCGAGTCAATCAATCCTGGCCCACTCGACCTGTGCTGTGACCGCGACCAGTTTCCATGGCCTGGAGCCGGGTAAGAAAGATAGACTCTTCTCAATGGAACTCATCTTAAGCTTATTAAGCCTCTTATCCAGCACTAGGGACATTGCCTTCATGACATGAAAGGAAAGAGCGGAACTGCTAGATTAGATTCTAATGTAAAGACCAAAGCGGCATTCCTTGACTCGAACCCACAAACCAAACCACAAAAGCCGGTAGCCGATGAAGCAAGCGAATCGAACCATCTAACCGATTCAGTATGAGTCTGCGAATGCCCTGGTTATTCTTACATAGTAAGGAGTTTCTGCGTCGGACCTAACGGCCGGCGAAGGGCGTCGTTCTCAAGCGAGATGGGGGACGGAGCGGTAACTATCAGGGGATGGGGGCAGTTCGCCTTAGCGAAAGAAGGAGATGGGCAAGGAAAGAAGGCAAAAGGAGCGGAAAGCCAAACTTCAAGGGAAAGATTGACCTCAGTAGGTTCTTCGTCGTAGGTTCCAAATAGTAAATGAATCATAGGGCTCATGCGATAAAAGTCCGTGTTTTGTTTTGTTCTAGGGGTAATAAAATAGAAGAGGATAAAGTTGGTTTCTGCACTTCAGATTCGTGATAGTGCGCGAAAGGGGACAGTTAGCCACCTAGCTACTATAAGAAAATGTTGGGGAAGCCAAAATGCTGAAAGCAATAACAGATTTATTGACTGAGTTCTCGGATGTCATGCCACCGCAACTACCGAGAGCTCTTCCTCCCCGAAGGGGTATTAATCAAGAAATGGAGTTTGTTCCAGGTGCGAGGCCCCCGGCTAAAGCCACGGCATTCTTCTTGCCTATATTTAAAAGCGTAAGAATTTTTTCTTTCACATGCTTACGTAGGCATTCCGGTGCCGTTGAATTATCTGGGAGTGATAGGGCTTCTCGCCAAGTGGAGCTCTCGGCAAAGGCTACCTGCCCTTGATCAGGGGCCGTCGGTGCTGGTGCCTGCGGCAGCGCCTCCGAAGCCGCCCCAGAGGGCATCATCATATTCCCAATATATGGCGCCGCTTCGGTAGTGAGTAAGGTCCTCACAACAAAAGCAATTGCCAAGGCAAGCCCCCCGGAGCAGCCCATATATATGAAAAAGAAAGATAGGGCGATCGAGCCCTATCTTTCTTTTCATATGTGGGCTGTGAAGGCTCGTTTAGTAGACAGCGAGCTCCGGTTGAACAGAAAGCTTTCAGGTTTGGAACCCTTGTATAGTAAAGGGGCTTGGAGATTTTTGCATGGTCGATTAGTGAGTATCACATCTCGGTCAATCAATCGGTCCGCTGATCCATCATTCTCTATCGTGCGTGATGATCACTCACAGCGGCAATCCTTTCTTGTTGAAGGAAATCCTGCGTGATGCCGATGCATGAACCCCCCGCAGCCCCTTGATGAGTAAGCTCCGTAAGCCAGCTCTTCGTTGGTAGGCCTGCCCCCCTGGAGTAGCCATGCTCCTCCAGTGGCCTCTCTCCTCCCGAAAGACAGAATTCCGTCCTCTTCCCTACATAGAGAGGGGATGGATAGAGGAACAAGTACGGTAGGCACTCTGAGTTTACCAACCTTAGTGACCGGCTCCTAAGAGTTCCCACCCTGGGGTTGGGGTTAGGCTGCTGCGCCATGCAGGCCTCGTGGGCTGCCTCAGCCCGACCCCGAGAACTCAGTAGGCTCGCTGCTAACAGAGACTAGGAACAACAATGCTGCCCTCACCTGCTAACCGCACTATACACATGCGGCTGATGTACGTATGTGGCCCTTGCGTCGATCTTACCTCCGCTGCCCGCCCGTGCGCGGGTCGACTGATAAGAAATGCAGCTAGCAAGCCAACTAACTGTTCATGTTTCAGCTTGTTGGCTTGCTCTTTCTTCATTGTTATTTAGACACTACTTTAATTTACTTACTTGGTAGCCTACGTGAGTATCCGGATGGATAGAGACTGATCCCTTTCTACATACATAGCCCCACCCCCCAGATACATACCTTTCCCCCTTTCTCCCATAAAGCTTCCTTTCCTGAATCTTAGCTCTTATCTTTATTATTTATTCTTATCACTATCACTTTATAAGCCAGGCCGGGATACCGTAACGTATACGGGTTGTACGCCTGGAACAAGAAGGTTCGTCGTACAATTTCGGCGATTCACAAAATCAAGGAGTATACCCCTCTCCTTTAGTGTCTTTCCACTTCCGTCGTTCAGGGACAAACACTTCGCCTAATTCTTTTGAATCCCCACTAACCAATTACGTTACGACCACTGAACAAACTTGGTTGACGAACAGGGTTTATGCGCCGCTAATGTAGCGGCTTGTCGAGCATTTGACAAACTCACACCATCCATTTCAAATAGGATTTGTCCCGTGGACACACGAGCAATCCAACCCGTAGGATTTCCTTTTCCTCTTCCCATTCTGACTTCTGTAGGTTTCCCGGTAATAGGGAGATCTGCGAGAACTCTTACCCATATCTTACCATTTCTTCGGGATTGTCCGCTCATAGCACGATGGAATTGTCCGATTGTAGCCCGACGCGCTGCTTCAATGGCTCGATATGAAAGACGACCAGCTCTACAACTTTTAGTGCCATATCTTCCAAAACTCAGTTGTGTACCGTCCGGTTCGCAACCCCTACTACATCTGCCTTTACGATATTTACTATATTTCGTACGTTTCGGATATAGCACGTCCCCCTTTTTTTTTACTATAAGAAATCCACACTTTGACACCTAAGATTCCGTAACGAGTAGATACTTCCGCAGGAGCATAATCGATTTTCTGGTTAAATACATTACGAGATGTTTTTCCATACTTTCCGCATTCCGTTCTAGCTATTTCCGCACCTTCTGATCGACCTGAACAACATATACGGATCCCCTCAACCCCTTTTTTCATTACTAATGGAATATCCTTCACTATATTATTATATATAGAACGAAATGATCTTCTTTTGTTCCTCAGTTGAAAAGAGATCTCTTGAGCAATCGGAGAAGCACTTTGATAAACAGATTTGATCTTGACCGACTCAATGTTGGTATTAGTCTTTGTTCTATTAGACAACAAAGATCGCATTTTTTTCACTTCGTTCAAATACGAGTTGTACCCGTACGGAATTCTTCTGTTTCTCAGTATGATCTCTATCATCATCTCTATTCCCTTTATCAATTCGACTATCCCACCTAGGTCTATGAATTTCTCTATCAATTCCATTACCTTATCCTTACCCATGAGGTTCCAACATTTGATCCTTAATTGATCTAGGAGTTGTTCCCGGGCATCCTCAAAAAAAAGGTTCTTATACACCCCAACCCCATCCCTTGGAAAGAAAAAGGTAGCACCGAAGAAAGGAAAGAGCGAGATGGTGGTTTTTGTTCTTCCAGCGAAGCGAAGATCATTCTCTTGGCGAATGAAGTGGGTCAACCTCTTTTTGGCTTCGGCCAAACACTTTTTCTCGCTGGTCGAGCTTTCTACAAAAAAAGCGATGCGAGAACGTATTCTCTTATCTAAGCTTCTTCCCTGTGCATTCGCTCCCCCCATCGTAGATGGTTCAGCCACGCCCGGTGCCACAAAATGATTGAGAACTACGAGGGGGTCGAAATGCATTTTGTTCTTTGTATTCAATAAGTATTGCATGACCAAATAATTCAAGGAGGGGCGCACTGCAGGGAGGGTCCTTTTAAGTAGATGACTCGTCGGGCCGTCGGAGCGGGACTTCTTTGGGAAAAAGAACTTAAATAACTTCGTTTTTCTGAAGGAGTCGTCATTTTCTATCAGGAAGGCTATGTCATTTACAACCCCGGCGTATTTCGGATGCTTGAAGGCCCCGCTGACCCGAAGTGATTTAGAAAGATTCTTCTTTATCGATGGTGATCGGTCATGGTATCCATAGCCTAGCTTCTTTTTCGGCCAAATCCGGATTTCGTTTTGCTTCTCCCGAAGCCTGATCGACTCGACTCTTTTCCCTGTCCCCCGGCCTCTCACTTCGTTTCGTTCTTCTTCTGTATCGTCGCTTGAATGAAGAAGACACCCGATCGGCCCGACTTTCCCAAATGCCCACCACCGGCCCTTCTCCTTTCCGGGTCTGGATTTTTTGCGTCGTGGTCGATGGGGAAGAAAGAAATGAATAAATGTTCTTTTGGGAAAATGTAGAATAATACACCTACCGAGACGAAAGCCAAAGGTGAGTCTCGTAGGTGGACGTATCGAACCGAAATAAGATCTCAGATTGACATCTTGATAGACTGATTTACCATAATAATAAATAGAGTCAATGGTGACTCCGCCGTGGGAAGAGCCGCTTCTTTCTTGCTTGATAGGGCGGCTTCCATTCACCAGCGCAGACTAAAAGTGCTCTCCGAACCGTGCTGGATAGTCACCCATCACACGGCTCTCAAACCCAACCTGTAGTGGATCCCGGTAGACAAAGTCAAAGCGCTTGATCCTTTGCCCCATACTTTGAGATGCTCCTCCCCGCCGATCAAGCAGCGACGCTGCTCGTGATAGGCTTAACTTTAAGCCGCTAGCCTTCGGTTCGGATAAGTCAAGTCCCCTCGGTCGATTCGCTCAGGTGGTCTTCCCTTATCTTCCTTAACTTCAGACTTGTTCTGGTTTGAGAAAGGAGGCACCGGCCGAGCGCCCTAAATGAATAAGAAGAAGAGGCAGTTCTCATTTGAAAGGAAAGGCCCCTTGTATAGGGTTCCAAACCCACGCACCCTGAAAAAAAAAAGTTCTTTCTATGTTCTTAGTAAAGCTTAAACGTCCTTATTGAAAACGTTAGCGCTTTACTAATAGAACAAGTACGGTAGACATTTGAAGACGATGACGCACACTGCTTTCAATTACAGAAAGTCAAGCGCAGTGAATAATGTGCTTTTATTATAGAACAGGTAAGCCGCAAGACAATGTTCCTTGCTTAAAGCTATCCTAATGAGTCAGAAGTGCTGTGTCTCGAGTTGAAGTTTTCCTTCCTTTATTTGGAGTTGCTAGTAGGAAGCTAGGCTATGGAAATTCGATTGTGAGGTGGGCAAGGTTTAGAATGTCTTAGGACAGTTTCTAATAGATTTGATATCAAGTAAATAAAGGCTCTTCTCCTTTTATACGAATCTACAACTCTCTTTACTGAGCGAGACTCCACCCATATCCCTACTAGTGGGTGGTTCTTCAACATTTTCCATTCGATCATTTGTTTTACAACAACAACTAGGCTCTACTTCAGATAAGATAGCTTTTCGGTCTTAATCCAAATGGGTCAGAGGCGCGTCGGAACGGTCGGTGGCTGCTTAGTCTCATTCGAGAGTCTAATCTCTTTTTACTGCTTTTCTTAAAAAAGAAAATAAGGAGGTCGATTTAGGCTCCTTCCCTTCCACTGCATAGCTGCGCTAGCAGGTACTATGAGCCCTCTGTCCCACGCACCTAAGCAGCTCGCGTGGTTCACCGGTTCCACCGAAAACTCTCATTTGTTGAAGCGGAGCATAGTGCGCTTTAGGCGCCGAGCGAGAAAGGTCTCTTCTTTCCTTTCGCTTTATTCACTGATCTGAAACTTAGCACTTGTTTTCTTATTGATTCCAGGGTCGGCGGCGTTCTTGAATGAAGTCTATCCGAACCGAATTCGCACTTATCAGATCAGGCTAGGCCTCTCCAGCTGAGCTGGGCGCCGGGGCCCTGTATGCGCTAGCGATCGGCACATAGGGGAGTGGTTGCCCGGGTTTCTCGGCCTGGTATCCTGCACCTCGCGTTCATGATATCTACATTCAACTGTGCCCCGGAGACACGGTCGAAGCACGCCCGCCCAGTGTGCTTCTTTCACGACATGCTCTGATCCCGGGTGTCTTCCAGTGGTTTTCTAGTGTTAGAAGAAGTCGTGTCCGTCCCGGACATCTGCAACGTCCTCCCACGCTTTTTTATTTTATTAAATAGGACAAACTGAAGGAAAAGACTGACCCATTCGGTGACTTTCGCGGTCGCCCTCACTGAACCAACTTGAATCTGAACTACGATTCAGATCCAGTCTTACCGAAATCGGATTTCCTTTGCGTGCCATATGCGCTTAGACTTGACTTTTTCCCCTTTTTTCTTCCCTGTCCAATATTTGTTCGTTTCCGTGTAAAAGCAAACTCTCCAAATTGGAGATCAACCAACGAAGAGCTAAGCATCATTTTTGCTTTCACCTCCTTAAACTTAAAGAAGAAAGAGAGCTAGCAGATGAGCTAAGCAGGCATACATTTGGAATAGAAGGTGCCTAGCACTATACTCCTTCCATAAGCCTTGCGCCCCGTTTCATTTCATCTTTTATGAAATTCTTCTCAACAAAAGGGGATAGGGACTTCATTCAATTCAGCTAGAAAGATGGCACTTACTGAACACTAACCCAATCTAGAATGGATTGAACGAAAAAAACGAAAAGCATAAAAAACTTCCTTTTCGAAAGAGGAAAAGATCACTCCTAAATGCAACCGTTCTATTATATACGATAGCACTTCGCCATGGATGATACGATAACCTTTCTTGCTCGTTTCTTGATTGAAATTCATTTTTTTTACTTTTTTCTTTTCGAAGTGAAGTAGAAGCAACCATTTTTATTGGTTGAATAAGAGGTGAATCATCCTATTGGTATCTCCGAAATGTTTTGCGCTCACACTCCTTATGGTGAACAGGGCTATTGATTGGATTTAGAAAAGAGAGTAGGTCCCCGCAAGAAATGGGATAATCGATCTTTCTATCTTACGCAAGTTCTGCTTTTTCTTTATTCGTTCTGAGGCTTGCTTCTCTTATTTAAGACATTTTTCTAATTAGAAAAGGTTAGCTGAATAGCCTGTAGCAGAGTTGATTTATGGTATCCCCTTCCCTCTATGCTAACTTAACTCCCCGGGGAGAAGAAAGATATGACTGAGAGCCAAAGCTTCATGCTGACTTGCCAAGCAGCCAATTCCGTCTTCATCCATAATAAATAAGTAAAAAGACGACGCGGGTGAACCGGGTTACTTACGATCTCTCTTTACGATATTTCGACTGAGTTCTCTTTCCCTATCCGCTTTTTGCAGGTGCAGATGAAGAAGAAGTCTCGCCTCTCCTTGATTAAAGAGTGGTGGGGCCAGGTGAAAAAGCCGTATGCACGAGACAAGCATATGACACCAACCAAAAGTACTCTTTCGGAATCAGGTTAGTCAAAGGTCAGGAGCTCAATCAAAACTAGCTACACTTGCCTCTCTTAAGATTTTTTCTACTTTCCTCCGTCCGTTGGTTGGTTTAGCAACCAAAAGAATATTCTGCCCTTATGCGACAACTCAAAAAGGCTATGCCTGCTGATAAATAGATGATCAGCATTTTGAAGTATCTCAAGGACCGACCTAATGTCTTTCTCTATCCTCTTCTTTACCCGGTAAGACGCACCCTGATCCTACTTCTATCTCATCAGACCTCTTAAGGCGTAGGATCTGGCCCTGCCCCAAGGTAGGTAGGTTTATCCTCACTCGGTCGCCTCTTCTCCTACGGCTTTCATCTCGATTGCTTTCTAGAAAGTGTACATGGGGTACCTAAAAAACACGATTTGTTTTAGCAATAATTGCCATTTCAAGCCTTTTTTGAATTGAGTGATGATGCCCTAAAAAAAGAGGGGAATAGGTATGTCCAGTGCAGGGCTCAAGGTCAAATCGGTACCTTTAGGGCTTTCTTTTGCCTGTCAACAAGAGATCGGGATCAAAACCAATAGGTGGAAGCAGAGTGCTTTTCAATCAGTAGGTAAACTCTGACTTGCACGGATAGCTGGGAAAGAAATTATATTAAATAAAGAAGATGCTACGTATCTGCTGTAATCACCGATTCTACGATCTAAAAATATTTTGTTTTTTCGGAGAAGAAGATGTGGATGCTACAGCCGCTATCACTTTGGCTGCAGGAGTCAAATGGAAGAAAATCATCTACGAGAGAGTTCCTAAGTTTTGTTCCCACTGCATGCTTTTAGGCCACGACAAAGAAAGATGCATTCCCTGGACTGGACCACCCTTGAACTCCACTCGTATAAAACAAGTTTTCACTATCAAGAGACCCCTTGGTCCCTGTTCTCGATTCTGCTTCAACTACGGAGAGTGTGCTCTAACCGGCCTTCCCCCTTATGGTCAACAAGCTCTCTTACTCTAGTTGTTTACTCATGGAAGCAAGCCAGTTCCACGGCATTCACTTATTTGCTTTTAGGATAGGGTGGATGGAATGAAAGGAGAAATCAGAACCAAGTCAAGATCCGATTAGCAGCATTGGCAAGGTTAGCTGGTAGGTAGGTTGTTTTTTCTTTCGGTGGGTGGAACTATCGATTCAATCCAAAGGCTAGGAATCGTCTGATCCTATGCCGACACAATTACAACTAATACCTAAAAGTGAAATAGTCCTTCTTTGCCTCTGGTTCATTACCTTCTGTAGTAAGTCATCGCAAGCTCCTCGCCTTCAGCCATCAAGCCTCGAAGTAAGAAGATTGACTATTGGGATAACGAAGATATGAAAATGTTTAAGATCGATTGGAGATTCCAGGCTAAGAAGGCTTAGTAGAGTGTTTGAAGAGCGAAAGGGAGTGCGCTTAGTGATCCAGTTCCTTTATTAAGGATAAGATAAGTAGTAGAAATACTACATATTAGGGGAGTTCTACTAGTGCCCAATAGCTAGATAAAGTGAAAGAAGTCGACTCAAGCCATTCCTCTTATTAAAGCTTTTTGCTTGTTTGCTTGATTTATTACTATATCTTATCGAACTATAATAGAAGCCACTTTATCAGCAGGCTTCCAGGTTCGCAACAAGACTCTTCTCTGACTTTCACAGCGGAAACCCAGATAGAACTTTGACTAGAGCAGCTAAGATAGAGCATAAATCCAGTTCTTTTAGTGAGTGAGGAGGGAATCAATCTTGAATAACCATTCAATTAGAACACACAAGTACTAGAGCAGCAACCCGCGGAGCTTTAACTGGAAGAGTGGAGCAGCGCAGAAAGACAGACTTCCACACGGGGGGAAGGGGATCCTCGAAGGGGAGAGTCCGTGAATAACTAATATCGCAACATAAGATGAGTAAAGAGAGAGGGGAGGCAAACTCGATAACCGAGCCCGGAAAGGCAATCACACTTCTCTTTTCTCTGTACCGGGCATCTAATTTCTCAAGACAGTAGGGACACTGGAAGGGCTTCCCATTTCATACCCGATAGAAGCAATGAGCTCAAGTGCTCTTTACTATAAGCACAGGAAGGGAACCGATAGCACCGAGAGCGCACGAAAGCTCTTTTCTCTTTAGTGGGTTATCTCAGGCTTTATTGGAGTGCGTAGGTTCGCTACTATCTTGAATAGCTAAGAAAGAGCAGAGCGAAAGTGATTCTCTCAAGACGTACGGGGAAGCTCTTCCGTATGTACCGCGGGAGGGGCACCTAATTTCTTCACCGATAGATAACTTAAGGGAAGGGATTCACATTCCTTTACCTAACCCAACTGGAAATCGAATTTCATATGCCACAACTGAACCCGTGGAAGGGGAGATTACTTGAGACCCGAAGGGAATGAAATAGAATACCTTTACCGAAAGAAGGGCGGTAGGGGAACCTGCCTATCCAGAGCTAATGGAGGGGAATTCCTTAATACTAAAGGCGATAGAGGCGGTAAGAAAAGAGGATAGCCGACTGAAGTCCGAGCAAGAGGAGAATCCGCTTAAGAGGCCGGGTTCCTTTCTATGTATGAACCTCGGTAGAGGCATCCGCTTTCTCAACCGATAACAGAACTGAACTCCGGGGATAAAATGAAAAATAACTCAGATAGCTCTCATGGTATGGGATCCCACTTTTCGTAGGGTACGAAACTTCATTGGGTATAGAGACTCAATAATTTCTTTTATTTAAGCAGGGGACTTCTTTTCTCTTTACTGGAGTTACTCGACCTACTCTAGTGCTTATCCACTTGTGACTTTCACAGCTATCCTTTAGGAACTAACTAGCAGCTAAGGAGACTAAGAAAGAAGTATATTCTTGTCTCGTTTGATTCCTTTACCATAGGAAAAAGGTTCTCTCGATCCAGCAATGAGGCAAAGCGAAGTTTGTCCCGGAAGAAAAGAAGTGGCATTTCCTTTCCGCTTACTACCTATTACAGAGGTACCTCACTCTATCTGCTGTTGGGCTTGCTGGTGGGATAGGAATTGGTAACAAGATAGCTAGTATTGAAATGCTATGGTCTTGCGGATTGGGCATTGGACTGACCTCAGACAACTCATTTTCTTCGTTTTTCATAAGCAGTGGGTATATTAAAGCAAGCCACTGAGCTTTTGGTGGGATATTTTTGAATTTATAATACAGTCTAAGAGCGAGGAATTTCTGATTGGCTTGTATAAAGAATAAGTTGTTTAATAGTTGAGTTGGCATCTTGAATCATATACATAGTGATAATGGACTGCGGATCCAATTGCTTTGACCGCTACAGGAGCGCTTAGAGAGGCTACAGTGACAAAACTAGAGATAAGGTTGGCCTAGTTGGAGCTAGGGCGACTATAAGACCGATTGCTAGGTCGGGGAAAGCGAGAGACCCTGCAGCGGTTAAGGCGATAACAAGAGTAGCTGTCGCTGCTATCGAAGGAGATAAGGGAGAGACGTTTTCGTAGTTTTCCTTAGACGCTGTAGAAAGTGATTTCTCTATTTCAGTAATATCACAGTACTCTAGTGAAAGAGATGCTTTTTAAGAGGCCCTCTTTCCTCTTTGGTAAGATTCAGAATTCTAGAAGCTAGAGGTAGAGCTATGAGCTAGTACTATGGAAGCCAGGCATTTGTGAGTTAGTCAGTTAGCTAGTCCCAGTAGTAGGCTGAAGGGATATCACTACTTCCTAACTAGGCGAGAGTCAAGTCAAGATAAGATTGAAAATGGACTACTTTTCCTATCTCTCGTTTACTCACTCTCTTTATACTCGTTTCCTCTCGTTATTAGACTCTTTACACTACCGTGGGAAATCATTTTCTTCCTAATCAATGAATCTAACTGGCTAAGGGAGGTCTTCGCCAAGATCAAACTTCCGACTAAGATTTTTCTGCCCCAAACCCCTTCTCCACTCTCTGCAATCTCTTGTTCGACTATACTAGTCGTCTCACTTCTTTTACTGCCTCCGAGACAATCCTTTCAGCTACTGCACGTACATCCGAAACCCCACTTTCGCACGCGGAGTCCTGTCCTTTTCTTACAAAACCTCCATGAACGTTTTGCCAAAGATGCCCACAAAGGACTTCTTTTCCACTAGAAGGTTCGGACCCTTTCAAATTGGAACTTTGGGGCTGAGATAGGGTTGACCACACATGGTGATAGGTCTTGTTCCGTTCCGCTCATGTTTAGATAATTTTTCGGGTGGCTCTTGATGTATGAACTGCTTTGACAAGTTTGCAGTCCTTTCCTCGTCAATTCGAACACTTAAAACTCTTCATAATCTTCCGTGCGTCTTTCAGTTCCATGCAAGACACGGTTTAGCCAACTCAGTCTTATTGACCTCGAGACTTTATACAACTGATTCGCTCGCTCATTAGAGCGGCATACCAAAAAAGAAAGGAAAGATTCAATCCAGACGCAGGTTACCCTAAGGCTAACTGCGCATTCGATGCTTATTCCTATACTCTGAATTCAACTTCTTATCCTATTCCGCTTTGGCTGTAGCTTGTAATCGAGTTCAAGTCAATAGTCGCGTCAGGGTAGGCGTTCCGATGCGATACGATATATCAACCTAAACCCGAACCCAATCCCCTTCCTTCTGTCCTCGCTTGGCCTTCTCCCTTGCCTTCTGTTGGATTTCCTTTCTTCCCCTGTCGATCTCGCAGCAGCCTTATCTTTTCTTTTCCTTTGAATCCTCTCTTTTTTTTGGTAAAGAGAGCTTTTTCTTCATCTTTTATCGAGACTCTATACATTTTTTCATCCAAAACCTCTTCATTAGCTAAATCCAAGTCTCCTAGAATTGCTTCCTTGGCCCAGCCACGGGTTGCAGTAACGAAACCTTTCACTTTTGATTTAATTCATTCAGATGTCTGGGGGCCATCCCCAATACCTAAAAAAGGTGGTTCTTATTACTATGTTTCATTCATTGATGATTATTCGCGTTATTTTTGGGTTTATCTCATATCCTTCGGCTGTTATTTCTGGCTTATCACAATAATCAAAAATTCTTTGGCACTCCTCCTGATTATTCAGAATTACGGGTCTTTGGTTGTGCATGTTTTGTATTATTGCCTAAACGTGAACGCACCAAACTCTTCCCGGGTTGGTAGAAAATTTCTCAACTATTGGGTAAACATAGATCCTAGAGAGCGAGTTTAAGCAGCATCACTAGAAGAAGGAGTTGATGAGGTTTTTAGACTCAAGGCTTCCGTATCTGTTCTGGTTTATCAAAAGAAAAGGTTTTTAGATATCTGGTCCAACCCTTAGGATGGAAAAGAAGGTCAAAACGGACCTATTGATTGACCATAGATGCGAACTCCCACACCCGTAGCCAGTATCAGCGACTAGTCTTCGGGCTACGAGGTATATAGGGCGAGAGCCTGCTAAAGAACCCAGTAAATTGCACTACACTCAGTACGCACTTATTTCCGGGACCCCTTGATTCAGCATACAGCAGCAAGCACACATCTTTGCGGTCTTTAGAAATCTTTTTTTATTAAGCCGGTGTCAGCCTTTAGGGTACATCCTACCCTAATCTTTAGTGTTGAACCATAGGTTCGGTACAAGAGGAATCCTTCTTAGACTCGGTTCGCCGTCAGTTTGCAAACCGCAGGTGGGTGCGAACTACTAGTAGAGGCCCGTCCAGGAGGTTAGTCAAAATAGAGGACCTAGAACGCCTTGGTGAATCAGACCCAGAGATCATGGCCAACAACGCCAGTCACCGAGGCACCAGGAACCCTCTCTATGATGGGGACAATGAAGAGTCCACTGGCTCTAACCACCAGCTGAACCCTATAGCTCCGGCAAATCAGCAACTTTCTAACGAGGCAGTTAGCCGTCAACTATCTGAGATTGCCCGGATGCTAGCACAATTGACCTCGCAGGTAGCCAAATACCCTGGCTGCACCTGCTGCTCAAGGAACAAAGCCTCCATCTACCACCCCGGCTCAGGGGACACAGATCCACAACCACCAAGCCAACCAAGAGTAGCAGATGCTAGACTTGTATACCCCGTACCCCCTCCAGTTCAGAATCAGCCCGCAGTTGCTGAACCTGTAGATCACTACGAGGAAGAGATCCGAAGAAAGCCTCCTCCAGTACCGGCCGTGTCCTTGGCTCTCACTCCCATGAATCAGATAGTGCCATACGTCCCACCACAGCCGTCCGATCCTCTGATGGAGAAGATCAGTCGCCTTGAACGGGCAGTTAAGTTGTTGAGTGGGGACAAGTATGATGTTGCAGATTTTTATAATCTCTCCCTATACCCCAAAGTCAGGCTTCCATACGGTTTTAAGTGGCCAGAGATAGAGTTGTATAACGGAACCGGATGCATAACGAAATAGGTTCAAAAGAGACTCTCGGAGGAAGATCAAATTGCTATGGTCAACAAGAGCCTGAACCCTGAGTATACCAATAGAATAGGTTGACACTTACCCATCACCCAACTTAAAAAGAAAGGAAGGGGTCCTTGATCCTCGCTGACCCACATAAAGAACAAAAAAATAAGGAGTTGAAAGGCATTGTTACTGCGCGGACGAGGAAGCTCTTGACGGAGCCTACCTCGGACTTGGGCAGAGGGAAGGAGTAGTTCGCTTACTTCTACCCTTGGTTGGGAGAGAAAGTCCCCTCCTTGAGAAGCGTGGAAAGGATCAAAGAGAAGAATCGGAGTGGTGAGCAGGGCGAGAGGTTAGGAAACGAACCTCCGTCTACGGAGTACTTACTCAAAACTATTTTCTTTAGGGAAAGCCCTGACTTCCTTCCTTCAAAGCCTAGAGCACCGTGCAGTCTCAAGCCGAATACGCTATATCAGCCAGCACAACTTCAGGCAAGGAATTGTTCCCTCTTTCTTGTTACTTAGGCTGCCCGAAAGGAACTAGAAGTCACCTTTTCTCTAAGCTAAGCCGCAAAGAAACTGGAACAAAGAAAGAACAAGGATTTCATCCAAGGTGACAGTACAAGAAGAGAAAAGAGAGATTTCTTTTTAGGGCAGGGCTATTTGCCAAGGTCGAACTATGCAACATCTGAGTAGAAAGCAGGTTCTAGGTCAGAAGGATCAAGGGCTAGAGCTTTAATATAGCTTTTCCCTTTTATATGGGATAGGGCTGATCTACTAGAATAGGGCTTTGGAGAACTCCTAGAATAGAATTCCCCTTATGTGATATCCTAACTAGTACCAGTCTAACTAAGAGTCATCTGCTAGGCCAGCTTCTTTTGAGTAAGCCAGTGCTAAAGAAGAGGGCTAAGGAACAAGCTAAAAATTCATTGGGATAGATGCAGTTCCAATTTTAGCGGTGAGTGCTAAGTACTTCGATTAATAGTTTGCAGGATTGCTAGAATAGAAATAGGCTTTTCTTTAGAGTAAGACTCTTTGCTTGCTTCTTTCGGCCAGCTGATGATCCTGAATTTACATACTAATCTGTCCTAAAAGCCAATCCATTTGCAGAAAAAAGGTAACCTCCAGCCTGTGATTTTGAAAGTAGTCTCTGTCCCTAGTTATAAACTCTTCACCAGCCCCAGGAGGGATTCTGCTTCGCTCCTCCCTTTTTCTCGTCCATACAGCCCTTGTAGCAGTACTTTCTAGCCGTAGTACAAGTTCCTCTATGGACAGTAGCAGGATAAGTCTCCTCATTCCCACTGAAAGTCACAGCCCCGGGGTAATAATAAGTCCTACTGTAAGCCATTGGCCAGCCTGTAGGAGTTGCGTTATAGGCAGTAGAAGTTGTAAGCCTATCTCTTTCTTCTCCTTACCTAAGCCCTGGCATCGGATATTGCTCGTAACAAGGCTAGTCCTAGTCCTAAACCCTAATAAGTCTTAAGCCCTCTCTTAACTTAAATAAAGGGTTTCAATTCATTCTCTTTTTTCAATTCATTCAAATAGGCGAGCCAGTGATTGATGTGATCATTATCTTGCAGGTATGGCACAAATCTCAAGCCATCAGGGAATGAAAAGAAAGCTGCTTCTAGTGCAAAATTGAGGGCTTTCCTTATGTAAGCCAGTTCTTATCTAGTAAAGCAATCCTAAAGGCCATCAAATTACAGTGCGAGTTCTAAGCTAGCCTCTTTCTTTTATGCCTTGAGAGCCACCAGTTCCCAGTCCAGCAGTGCTTGTCTTGTTTCTTGTTGAAAGGTTTGAAAAGTCTCTTTTTACTCTGAGTTTGAGTAAGCGCTTAGGGGGAAGAAGGTCAACAAGCAGTATCTCACCTCTTTTATTTTCTTTAGGAAAGCCAGTTTCAGTCCTCCAAACGATCAAATAAATGGATATGTATGGTCCAGTTGAAGTCACAGTTTAAGGGAAAACCTTTTTTGGAGGTCCCTTTGAGCAAGGAGCGGGATAGATCGGCGGGAGAGAGACATTTTTATAGCCGGTTATGCTCTAGGGTTCCTATAGTTCAAGCAAGAAATTCGTATTTCATCCCTTACCTATTAGGCTAGCCAGGCCAGTCTTTGCCTACTCAAAATAAGTCTTTTCCCATCGAATAGCAGAAAAAATAGAATTGATTTTTCCAGCCAGTCCTC